TAGATGTGAAAATAGGCATAATTAATCCATGAAAGGTAAAGGGTATAAAACAAGACAAAAATAGGCGGAAATCTATCTATATATATATATAGATATAATTTCTCTATATATAAAAAACGAATTGGTTGAACTTGAAAATTGACTCATTGAATGAGTAAACGATTGAATTGGATTCGGTTGGTTGGGTGGTACCAACGAAATCGAGTGTTAACTCCCGTTTATTTCTTATTGAATTAGCCGATCACCCTGCTATCGGACATTTATTTTTGATTCGGTACTATGTACTATTCCAATCCAAAAAAAAAAAATTCGACATATTTCACTTTATTATGAGAATCAATCCTACTACTTCTGATCCTGTGGTTTCCACACTTGAAGAAAAAAACCTAGGGCGTATCGCTCAAATTATTGGTCCAGTACTGGATATCGTTTTTCCTCCGGGCAAGATGCCTAATATTTATAACGCTTTGGTAGTTAAGGGTCGAGATACTGCCGGTCAGCAAATTAATGTGACTTGCGAGGTACAACAATTATTAGGAAATAATCGAGTTAGAGCTGTAGCTATGAGTGCTACAGATGGTCTGACTAGAGGAATGGAAGTGATTGACACGGGAGCTCCTCTAAGTGTTCCAGTAGGTGGAGCTACTCTCGGACGAATTTTCAATGTTCTTGGCGAGCCTGTTGATAATTTAGGTCCTGTAGATACTCGTACAACATCTCCTATTCATAGATCTGCGCCTGCCTTTATACAGTTAGATACGAAATTATCCATCTTTGAAACAGGGATTAAGGTAGTGGATCTTTTAGCTCCTTATCGCCGTGGCGGAAAAATCGGACTATTCGGGGGAGCCGGCGTGGGTAAAACAGTGCTTATCATGGAATTGATCAACAACATAGCTAAAGCTCATGGAGGGGTATCCGTATTTGGCGGAGTAGGAGAACGTACTCGTGAAGGAAATGATCTCTACATGGAAATGAAAGAATCCGGGGTTATTAATGAAAAAAATATTGCAGAATCAAAAGTAGCTCTAGTCTATGGTCAAATGAATGAACCGCCGGGAGCTCGTATGAGAGTTGGTTTGACTGCCCTAACCATGGCGGAATATTTCCGGGATGTTAATGAACAAGATGTGCTTCTATTCATCGACAATATCTTTCGTTTCGTCCAAGCGGGTTCAGAAGTATCCGCCCTATTAGGGAGAATGCCTTCGGCAGTGGGATATCAACCTACCCTTAGTACAGAAATGGGTTCTTTGCAAGAAAGAATTACTTCCACAAAAGAAGGATCTATAACTTCGATCCAGGCAGTTTATGTACCTGCGGACGATTTGACCGACCCCGCCCCTGCCACGACATTTGCACATTTAGATGCTACTACCGTACTATCAAGAGGATTAGCTGCCAAAGGTATTTATCCAGCGGTAGATCCGTTAGATTCAACGTCAACTATGTTACAACCTCGTATCGTTGGCGAGGAACATTATGAAATTGCGCAAAGTGTTAAGCAAACTTCACAACGTTACAAAGAACTTCAGGACATTATAGCTATACTTGGTTTGGACGAATTATCTGAAGAAGATCGTTTAACTGTAGCAAGAGCGCGAAAAATTGAGCGTTTCTTATCACAGCCCTTCTTTGTGGCGGAAGTATTTACCGGTTCTCCAGGGAAATATGTTGGTCTCACAGAAACAATTAGGGGGTTTCAACTGATCCTTTCCGGAGAATTAGACAGTCTTCCTGAACAGGCTTTTTATTTGGTAGGTAACATCGATGAAGCTACCGCGAAAGCTATGAACTTAGAAGTGGAGAGCAAATTGAAGAAATGACCTTAAATCTTTGTGTACTGACTCCCAATCGAATTATTTTGGATTCAGAAGTGAAAGAAATTATTTTATCTACTAATAGTGGACAAATTGGCGTATTACCAAACCACGCCCCCATTGCCACAGCTGTGGATATAGGTCTTTTGAGAATACGCCTCAACGGCCAATGGTTAACGGTGGCTTTGATGGGCGGTTTTGCTAGAATAAGTAATAACGAGATCACCATTTTAGGAAATGATGCGGAGATTAATACTGACATTGATCCGCAAGAAGCTCAACAAGCTCTTGAAATAGCTGAAGCTAACTTGAGTAGAGCTCAGGGCAAGAGACAAGCAATTGAGGCGAATCTAGCTCTCAGACGAGCTAGGACACGAGTGGAGGCTGTCAATGTTATTTCCTAGTAGGAAATAAACAAATACATAAAAATAAATAAAAAAAGTTCGTTAGAAGTTCTTTATTATACATCACATTTTGATTCCGCCAGTTGAACACAATCAAGTATAATCTGATGATACAACGAAAAAGGAGATGGATAGAAAAACTTATTAGATACCATTGACTCCGGTATCTAATAAGTTCTACCTTACCTACTATTGGATTTGAACCAATGACTCCCGCCGTATGAAAGCAATACTCTAACCACTGAGTTAAGTAGGTTATTTATCATCACAAAAAAA